TCCAAGTAAAGCTCTTCGCATCGCAATGCCTATGGTGTCGGCTTGACCTTTCATAAGTGGAGACAAAAGAAAGCGTCCATAATAAAGACGCTTACTGTCTGTCCTTGATTCAACACACTTCCACTGTAGTGTCCGAGTAGATACTGTTACTTTCTCTCGAACCATAGTAATATAATATTATTTGATCGAATCGTTTATTTCTCTTGAAATTTCTTTAATATTTTTTTTATACACGTCTTTTTTTAGGAGGTCTACAGCCATTATGTGGCATAGGAGTTACATCCCGTACGAAAGTTAATAGTATACCACTTCGACGAATAGCCCGTAATGCTGCATCTCTTCCGAGACCGGGACCTTTTATCATGACTTCTGCTCGTTGCATACCTTGATCGACTACTGTACGAATAGCATTTCCAGCTGCCGTTTGGGCAGCAAAAGGTGTCCCTCTTCTTGTACCTCTAAATCCACAAGTACCAGCCGAAGACCAAGAAACCACCCGGCCTCTTACATCTGTAACAGTCACAATGGTATTATTGAAACTTGCTTGAACATGAATAACTCCCTTTGGTATTCTACGTGTATTCTTACGTGAACCAATACGTCCATTCCTACGCGAACCCACTTTTGGTATAGTTTTTGCCATATTTTATCATCTCATAAATATGAGTCATATAGATATATGGATATATCCATTTCTTGTCAAAACAGATCTTTTTTATTTGTACATCGGGTCTTTTAGAGAGTTTTTTTTGACACTATCCTTGTCTTTGTTTATGTCTCGGGTTGGAACAAATTACTATAATTCGCCCCCGTCTACGAATTAGTCGACATTTTTCACAAATTTTACGAACAGAAGCTCTTATTTTCATATTTTGAATTCCTTAAACTTAATTTTAAATCGACTTCTTGGAAGAAAATGAGTTTCTTGAAATTTTGAAGTTCGGATCGTATTCCCACGGAAACTCATGTTAAAGTTGAAAAACCACCGAATCCCTCGAATATTTGTTGGGGCGTTCCTAAATGATACGCCCTCTGGCAGATATAAGAAGGATTACCATATATAACACAAAATTTCTCCGCCTATTCCTTTTAGTCGAGCCTCTCGATCTGTCATTATACCTTGAGAAGTAGAAAGAATTACAACTCCCATTCCGCCTAAAATTCTAGGAATTCTTTGATAGTTAGAATAGATTCGTAGACCAGGTCGACTGATCCGTTTTAAATTTAAAAGATTTCTATAGGGCCCTTTTCTATTTCTTGTATGGCGCAGGGTTAAAACCAAAAAGGATTTGTCGCTTTCTCGATGTTTCCTCACATTTTCGATAAAACCTTCTCGTAAAAGTATTTTTACAATGTTTTCGGTGATATTAGTAGATGCTATTCGAACGACTCTTTTTCTATCCATATCCGCATTGCGTATAGAGGTTAATATGTCAGCAATAATGTCCCTACTCATGATGGACTAAAATTCTTGTTGCCCCCAAATTTGTATATAATCAACATGTTTTTTTTGACTTATTTTTTTTCATAAAAAAAAATTATATTATTAAATTAAAGGTATATGCGTGAAACACAATCTACTAAATAAATTTGAATCTATTTCTTTCCAATACCCTACTATAACTATATCGTAGTCTCATCTTAAATCTTAAATTTTAAGACTATTATAATACCTCGGGCGCTAATGAAACTATTTTAGTAAAATTTAAATGCCTCAATTCCCGTGCGATCGCACCAAAAACGCGAGTTCCTTTAGGATTTCCTTCTTGATCAATGACAACTGCGGCATTGTCATCATATCGTATTAGCATACCGTTGTCGCGTTTAAGTTCTTTGCAGGTACGTACAATTACAGCTCTGACCACTTCTGATCGTTCTAGGGGCATATTTGGTACTGCTTCTTTAATCACAGCAACAATAACGTCACCGATATAAGCATATCGGCGATTACTAGCTCCTATGATTCGAATACACATCAATTCTCGAGCCCCACTGTTATCTGCTACATTCAAATGTGTCTGGGGTTGAATCATTTTTTTATTTGTTCTTTCAATGCAAAGGGTGAAGAAAAAAAAAGAAATATTTTTTGTCAAAAAAGAAAAAAAGAAACCTTGCATTTTTCATTCCCAGGATTTTTTTTCTTTGATTCTACATTCTTATCCCAAAATAATAAATTGAGTTTTGATAGGCATTTTGGATGCGGCTATTGAAATTGCTTTTCTGGCTATATTTTCTGCGACTCCACCCATTTCATAAAGTATTCGTCCTGGTTTAACAACAGCTACCCAATATTCAGGAGAGCCTTTACCCGAACCCATACGTGTTTCTGTGGGTCTTACTGTAACTGGTTTGTCGGGAAATATACGTACCCATATTTTTCCACCACGACGCGCATTTCGTGTCATTGCCCGGCGCCCCGCTTCTATTTGTCTAGATGTGATCCAAGCGGGTTCAAGCGCTTGAAGAGCATATTTACCGAAACTAATATGATTACCTCGATAAGACATTCCCTTCATTCGTCCTCTATGTTGTTTACGGAATCTGGTTCTTTTGGGGTTATAGTTGATGGTTCTTTCTGAATTCCACCTCTACTACAGAACCGGACGTGAGAGTTTCGTCTCATCCAGCTCCTCGCGAAAAAAGGATTCAAAATATTTAATTTGAATTGATATATATATATTTAATTAATAATAGATGAAATCGTGGGATTCTTTGACTTCTTTGACATTGAATCTAATCTATTAGTGATTTGTATACCTTGTTTGTGTATTTTGGATATATAACTAAACCTATTAAACATATATTTATTTTGATTGAAAATATTCCATTTTTTTTTTTCATTTTATCGTATCGGATTGAGCCAAATACAAAATGTAGCAATCCAAAAAAGACTGTTTTCGCGGGCGAATATTTTCTCTACTATTTATTTCAGTTGTAAAGTTAATTCATTACTTCTCAGATCAGAATAGATGAATTGTTTCTCGGTTTCTTCCGCCATCCCGACCAATGAATCGTTAGGATTGGGTTTCAATAAAATCTTCTACATTCATGGGTTCCATCGTTCCCATCGCTTCTTGTTTAATGGTTAGGTCTTAATTTTACAACGGAGCTCTTAATGAAATTTGTTCTTGAGTCAATTTTCTCAGTCTTTATTGGCTCAAGGCTCTTGGTTTTTTGTTTTAGATCTATTATTTAATTATGTATAAATCAGTATTGATGCTTTATTACATTGTTTTTATGAGATGACTAAATCGTTCATAGACCTTACATATTGGAATTCTATATCATTTCTATTTTTTTCTCTCTTTCTCTCACCCCTCTATCTACACCTTTTTCTATATTCCGTTTCACACCTGAGAATCCTATTTTTTACTCTTTTAGTTTATGCAAAACAAATTTCAGTTGCTACAATGATATGAACAATTTTTCATATCTTGACTGCTTGGTTGGATCTAGATAATGCGAAGCGATGAGTTGGTTCTTAGTTCTATAGTTATTAATTCATATTAGGGAGGCTTGTTTTTTTTGAACCTTATTCCTTAAAAAACCAACGAGTCACACACTAAGCATAGCAATTATATCAAACATTTAATCGACTTTTTATTCAACCCTATAGAATTAAAAGAATTAAAGAATTATGGAATTAAGAGCTCTTTTTTTTATCTTCAATCAAAAAAATTAACGTGTTTCTTATTTTTTGTTGGATTTTGGGGTAAAAAAAAAAAGAAAAGCTGAGGAAGGCTTTTTTATTCTTCATCTATAAATATCCAAATTTTGATACCTAATACGCCATAGATAGTTCGAACTGTATAGGCACAATAATCAATTTTAGCCCGAATGGTTTGTAGGGGAACCCTACCTTCTCTGATCCATTCGATGCGTGCGATTTCTTTTCCATCAATGCGTCCTGCAATTTGTACTTGAATTCCTTTTGTATCCGCTTGTTCGGTTAATTCAATAGCCTTTTTCATTGCTTTGCGACAAGAAACTCTATTTTTTAATTGTCCGGCTATAAATTCTGCAAGAATAGTAGGATTTCCATAAGGCTTTGCAATTCTTGTGATAGAAATATTGAGTTTTCGGTTTACACAGTTTAACTCTTTTTGTAGATTCGTCTTTAATTCTTCGATTCCTCGCGGCCTATTTTCGATTAATAATTTAGGAAATCCTGTATAGATTATGACTTGGATTAGATCGATTCTTTTTTGAATCTCTATACGTGAAATCCCCTCGATGCCAGAGGATATTCTCATATTTTTTTGTACATAATTTTTGATAAAATCTCTTATTTTTTTATCTTCTTCTAAACCTTCGGAATAGTTTTTTGGTTGTGAAAACCAAACGGAATGATGATTTTGAGTTGTACCAAGTCGGAAACCAAGTGGATTTATTTTTTGCCCCATAATCCTCCACTACTTTTATTATATACACTCTCATGTATCATCGTCATATATTCATCTTCATCTTCATCTAAAGATATGTCTTTCACTCCAATAGTTATATGACAAGTAGGTCTTTTTATTGGAAAACTACGTCCTCGAGCTCGAGGACGTAGTTTCTTCACGGTAGTTCCTTCGTTGACTTCGGCTTTACTAATTATTAAATTTGTTTCGTCAGAACCCATGTTGTAACTAGCATTTGCTGCTGCAGAATAAACCAATTTAAAAATAGAATAACATGCTCGATAGGGCATGAGTTCTAGTATCATAAGTGTTTCCTCATAGGAACGTCCACGAATTTGATCAATGACTCTTCGTGCTTTATGAGCCGACATAGATATATGTTGACCTAAAGCGTATATTTCGGTTTTTTTCTTCTTTATCATAAGATTCGCCTCCTACTAATGAATGATAAGTATCTATATTTTTTTATTAACGACGAGATCGGTTATCGCCTTTTGCATGCCCTCGAAAATTTAAGGTAGGTGAAAATTCTCCCAATTTGTGACCTACCATACGGTCTGTTATATAAATAGGTACATGCTCTTTTCCATTATGGAT